TTATGTACAAAGTAACAGATATTATAATTGGGCTGTTCGATAATTTTCAGTCATTCATTGAATGATAAATCACCACAAGTGAAGGAGATACACGATTTAAATAACGAAAGATCCAATATTTAAAAATTGTATCTAAAATGACTGGAAAAGTAGAAACAAGACCGGATATTATTTCATCATTATGAGAAAATCCAAAATCTTTGTATACAGAGCCAATCATTAATTCCCAACCGTGGGGTGAATGGAATCCTATACATAAATCAGTTAATAAAAGAATAAAAAAGGCTTTTATTGTGTCGCTTAAGTTATATAGGAATTCTTGAACCCAAGAGTTAAGAATAACGAGTTCTTCATTACCTAGAATAGAATAACCACTTAGAATAACGAAACAGATTATATTTGTCGAGAAGTGTAAAATTGTATGGATACGATCTTCATTGTGCATCTTGATCAATTTAGTCGTTTCTTTGTAGATTTCGATACGCAGCTTTTGTAAATGCGTTTCTGGGTATTCCTTTATCATTTCCTCCAAACGAAGGAGTTCCTCTAAGTCTATGAATTTTTTTATAATACTATTTTCTTGAATATCATTCAAAAAAATTTCCGATTGCTTAATATCCCACCAATTAGTAATCCAAGATTCTAGACTTTTTTTAAATGAGAGACAGATCCACCAAGGCAAAAATACTACAAATGCAAGATATAGAAGTGAAATTAATACTTTCTTTTTTGCCATTTTTTCGTCTGTGAATTTTTGAAGTTTTAATGAACTCACCCCATGCATCGACTTTATATGATACTAATATTTCTATCAAACATAAGTTTTATCCCAAGTCATCGAGCCCATTAATCTAATTCGAGGTTTTTATTTGTGGTGCAGTAGAGTGGTTAGGTTAGTCTTTGAATATAGAAACAATACAGAAATAGAATAAAAAAGAGCCCACTTCAAATTAAAAATGAATATTAGTTGGATTTCGAGATGAAAGAACTGCCGTTCTATTAAAGTAAGTATTTCAAAAAAAAAAATGATAGACACAAAAATTTTAGTTTTAGAGTTGCTTCATATACGTTTAGTTTGGCTTGAATAGACATTCAGAACAAACTTCTGTTACGTTAAGTTATGGTATCAAAAAGAGGGTTCTTGAGTTTTTTCCCTCTTGCAAAAGATTCAGTTTTTTTTTTTCAAAATACTTCAATTGGTACGCGCAAGAAATAGGCCAATTCAGCAGCTTTTTGCTCAATTTCTTGTGGAGTAAAATTCTCATCAGTACGCGTCAAGGGAATGGCACCCTGGCCTCTGATTTCCATATAAAGGACCCGACGAGCAAAAAGACCTTCTTTATTTTCTATTCTGATGGACTGAATATCTTTCATAAGGAATCGCAGGAATATGCGACGATTTTTTCCAGGAAATCCCCAACGAAAAATACACACTATGCCCTCTTTTATATCGAATCGATCATAACCACTACCTACATTCCACAAAATTGTGCCCCACAAGTAGGAACTAATAAAGAGACCCGCGATTCCATAGAAAGACATCACGATCCCCTGCGGAAAAAAATTTATTTGCTGAGAAGGAAGTAAAGATATAAAATTCCTACCCAAAAAACTGGAGGTTCCAACCAATACAAACCCTAATGAACCTAAAAAAAGAATGAGGGCCCAACCAAAATTACTTATTTTTCGAGATCCCGTTATAAGTTCTATCCATATACGTTCTGATCGCCAACTCATACTCTCACTAAACCTAGTTGCATTTTATTGGAATTGGAAAAATAACAAAAATAAATTTTATTTTACTTTTTTTGTTTCCGAAGTAACTCTCATCAACCAGCATTACTATGATGTGGACCTTTTATTTTAGAAAAAATTCATCGAATTACTTAGATACAAACTAAAACAATAACATTTCTTTCATACAATTTCCTGTAGATATCCACATATAGATATATTCACTTTAGATTTCCTAAATTCTTCTCGCTACGTATCCGAAAATTGTTATAATCCATTTAACTTATCCCATATCATGTCATGTTTCCGCATACATAAGAGCTTATGCTCGAAAGAAGCCACATGTTATACCCTATTCTAATAAATAGATAGGGTTGTTATGATCAAAGTAAAATAAACTTTGAAAAAAAAAAGGGATAGGATTTATTCCTATAGTATCTAAAAAATCTTGTTTTTTTGAACATGAAGAGATAAAGAAACCATTGCAATTGCTGGAAATACTAAGCCCACTAAAGGCACAAAAACGGAGGGAAAATTGTTGAGAGTTATCATTGAGTGGGTACCTCGATTTAATATTTGTACCTGTTATTTTTATTTATTGTTTTATATTAAATTTATTATTTTAACCTTATATTGTTAATTAGATTATACTAAATAATATACTAATATTATAATATTAGTATAATAAGTATACCTAAGTGAGTGTATATCTAAATAAGGAATATACAAGTTTATGTTTTATTGAATTTTTTTAATAAATACATAT